CCCCCATAACTAGAGACTTAGCACGATTAACCATGCCAAACCCCAAAAACATGGAATGCTAAGCCAGTTATGGAGAAATTATCAACCACCCACCCAAAAATCAATTTTCATCGGTCCAGACAAAGCCCACAAATTTTTTGTGGCGGACAGAAAATTTAATATTTTTTAACATATTTTTCTTTCATCAGTCCAGACAAAGCCCACAAATTTTTTGGGCGGACAGAAAATTTAATTTTTTTTAACATATTTTTCTTTCATCAGTCCAGACAAAGCCCACAAATTTTTTGTGGCGGACAGAAAATTTAATTTTTTTTAACATTTTTTTCTTTCATCAGTCCAGACAAAGCCCACAAATTTTTTGTGGCGGACAGAACGTTATTGTAGCTTAAATTATCTAAAGCACGGCACTGAAAATGCCGAAATGGACACCTGTCCCAAAAACAATAGTCTTAGTCTTAAACTTATTATTACTTATAAATAAAATTATACATGCAAGCCTCCACAAACCTGTGAGTCCATAGCATCAGGCACGCCCACCGCAGCCCATGACGCTAAGCAACTACTTGCCACACCCACACGGCCCTCAGCAGTAATTAACATTGGGCAATAGGTGAAAACCTGACCCAGTTATAATTATCCCAACGCTGGTAAATTTCGTGCCAGCTACCGCGGTTATACGAACCAAGCTAAAAGTAATAAATCAACGGCGTAAAGCGTGGCCACTTTAAATACCTAAAAAATTATAACCAAACAGCACTCACATGGTAAAATATAGAATATTAGAAGCCCTTAGTTATAATCAATAGACACCTAGGACCCACGACCCCTAAGACACAAACTAGGATTAGATACCCTACTATGCTTAGGAATTAACCACGACAAAATCACTAACAATTTGTCCGCCAGAAAATTACGGGCGAAAGCCTAAAACTCAAAAGACTTGACGGTGTCCCACTTCTACCTAGAGGAGCCTGTTTCATAATCGATAACCCCCGCTCAACCCGACCCCTCCTTGAATCACATTCAGCCTATATACCGCCGTCCTCTTGCTTACCCTTTGAAAGACACAACAGTAAGCCCAATAGTTAATTAACTAAAAAATCAGGTCAAGGTGTAGCTTATGGAGAGGAGAAAATGGGCTACATTCTCTATTATAGATCACCACGGAAAGTACCCTGAAACAAAGTACACAAAGGTGGATTTAGTAGTAAGTTGAACTAGAGTATTCAACTAAAACTAGCCCTGGGACATGTACACACCGCCCGTCACCCTCCTCAACTCTTAACCCAATCAAATTTATAATAAATATAAACCCAACAAGATGAGGCAAGTCGTAACAAGGTAAGCGCACTGGAAAGTGTGCTTGGAATATCAAAAAGTAGCTTACACCACAAAGCATCTGGCTTACAACCAGAAGACGCTGTCCAATACAACCTTTTTGATCCTTTAACCAACGCCCAACCACTCACACAAACTCATTAGACCCGCCTCTAAACCAAAACATTTGACAAGCATAGTATGAGAGACAGAACTGCATCTTGGCGCACAACAGTACCGCAAGGGAAACAAGAAAGAAAAATTAAACACTTTAAAGCAAAATAAGCAGAGATTAAAACCCATACCTCTTGCATCATGGTTTAACAAGTCAACCATGGACAAAACGCCCCATTTCTCTTAGCCCATTACCCCGAAATCAAGTGAGCTACCTCTAACCAACTTATAAGAGTCAACCCGTCACTGTAGCAAAAGTGTGGGACGAGTTAGAGATAGAAGTGAAAAGCCTAACGAACTTGACGATAGCTGGTTATCCACCAAATGAACCTAAGTTCAACTTTAGACTCATTATGTCAAACCATTCGACTCACAATTTAGCCTAAAAGATAATCAATGAGGGCACAGCCTCATTGAAAAGGAAACAGCCCCAATTAGAGAACCATCTACCTTATTTTCTCCCGTAGGCCTTAAAGCAGCCAACAAAAACAAAATGCGTTACAGCAACAAACACCCACAATACCACAGTATATAAACACCTCCTACTATCCACTGGATAAATCTATCAACATAGAAACACCCATGTTAAAACTAGTAATAAGAAAAATTCTCTAATGCACAAGAAAATATTAACAGACATAATAAATTGAACCAAACAAAACACAAGAAAACCCTACCCACCAACACTGTTAACCCAACCCAGGCGTGCATAAAGAAAGATTAAAAGTTACAAAAGGAACTCGGCAAATAAAGTCCCAACTGTTTACCAAAAACATAGCCTTTAGCCCAACAAGTATTAAAGGTAATGCCTGCCCAGTGATATTTTCAACGGCCGCGGGATCCTACACCGTGCAAAGGTAGCATAATCACTTGTCATCTAAATAATGACTAGTATGAATGGCCCTATGAGGACTTCCCTGTCTCTTGTAACCAATCAATGAAACTGATCCCCCAGTCCAAAAGCTGGGATAAAATCACAAGACGAAAAGACCCTGTGGAACTTATAAGTGCCAATCAACAAAATGACACAATCACTTTTAGTTGGGGCAACTTTGGAACAAAACAAAACTTCCAATTTATGATAATAATTTAACCCAAAATTAGGTCCACACACCAACCTTTGACCAGCAATTGACCCAGTATTACTGATTAAAGAAACAAGCTACCCCAGGGATAACAGCGCCATCCCCTCTTAGAGCCCAAATCGACGAGCGGGGCTTACGACCTCGATGTTGGATCAGGGCCCCCAAACAGTGCAGCAGCTGTTAAAGGTTTGTTTGTTCAACAATTAATGCCCTACGTGATCTGAGTTAAGACCGGAGTAATCCAGGTCGGTTTCTATCTGTGCAAAAGTTTTTTCTAGTACGAAAGGACCGAAAAAACCAAGTCAATGTTACAGACACACTTGCCAATCACAAACTGACACCACTAAAATTTTAAATAGGCCAAAATTAATCAGCCCAAAACCAGGGCTTTATTGGAGTGGCAGAGACAGGATAATGCAAAAGGCCTAAGCCCTTTTTACAGAAGTTCAACCCTTCTCTCCAACAATTACAACCGCCATAACACTTGCCCTATACATCCTCCCAATCATCCTAGCAGTGGCATTCTTAACACTGCTAGAACGAAAAATATTAGGATATATACAACTTCGAAAAGGCCCAAATATTGTAGGCCCAATAGGAACACTCCAACCAATCGCAGACGCCCTAAAACTATTTACAAAAGAACCAACCCGTCCACTAACATCCTCCCCAATCCTGTTTATTCTATCCCCAACAATTGCCCTCACCCTAGCACTAATATTATGAACCCCACTATCCATGCCAACTCCAATAGCCAACCTAAACTTCGCCATACTTTTTATCCTCGCACTCTCAAGTATAGCAGTATACACAATTCTCTGATCAGGCTGAGCCTCAAACTCAAAGTATGCTATGTTAGGAGCAATACGGGCCATCGCCCAAACCATCTCCTATGAGGTAACACTAGCCATCATCCTTTTATCTACAATCCTCACAGCCGGAAATTTCACAATACAAACACTAATTACAACACAAGAACACATCTGAACAGCCCTATATACATGACCCCTAATAATAATATGATTCATCTCAACCCTGGCCGAAACAAACCGCGCACCGTTTGATTTAACAGAAGGAGAATCCGAACTTGTATCCGGCTTTAATGTAGAATATGCAGCCGGACAATTCGCACTATTCTTCCTCGCCGAATACTCAAACATTCTAGCTATAAACACACTCACCACCCTACTATTCTTAAACCCCGGACCAATACAACCAGAATTGTTTACCATTAATTTACTGACAAAAACAACCCTGCTAACATTAGCATTTTTATGAGCACGCGCATCATACCCACGATTCCGATACGACCAGCTAATACACCTCTTATGAAAACAATTCTTACCAATCACCCTAGCACTATGCCTGTGACACACCTCCTTCCCCATCTCTCTTTCAGGACTACCACCAAATTAACGGAAATGTGCCCGAGACACTAAGGATTACTTTGATAGAGTAAAATACAGGGATACCAACCCCCTCATTTCCTAGAAAAATGGGACTCGAACCCACACCAAAGAGACCAAAACTCTCCGTACTCCCACTATACTACTTCCTAGCACAGTCAGCTAATCAAGCTCTCGGGCCCATACCCCGAAAATGTTGGATACACCCAACCTCTGCTAATGTCCCCCCTAATCAATAGTATCCTAGTCCTGTCATTAATCACCGGAACTTTAATTACAATAAACAGCAACCATTGACTCCTAGCCTGACTTGGATTAGAAATTAATATAATAGCCATCGTACCCATAATCTCAAAAACCCACCACCCACGAGCAACCGAGGCCACAATCAAATACTTTCTAGCACAAACAGGAGCATCTCTACTTATATTATTTGCAAGCTCCACTAATGCCTGATATACAGGAACATGAGACATCACTCAACTCACAAACCCCACATCATGCACAACCCTCACCATTGCTCTTTGCATAAAAATTGGCCTAGCCCCAATACACCTATGATTACCAGAAGTAATACAAGGAACAACTTTAAAAATAGCCCTCATCATTGCAACATGACAAAAATTAGCCCCAATAAGCCTAATCCTAACAACATCTAATAGTCACTCAAAACTCCTACTCATGCTAATAGCAACACTATCTATCATTATCGGGGGCTGAGGGGGACTAAACCAAACACAATTACGAAAAATTATGGCCTATTCTTCAATTGCCAACATAGGATGAATAATAATTATTTTACAACAAGCACCAAAACTCACCACATTCACCCTTCTCCTATATATCATAATAACTACAACAATATTTATAACATTAACACCCCAAAAAACAAAAACAATTAAAACAATTGGAACAACATGAACACTCTCACCATCCCTCACAATTATTACAATACTTACACTAACATCCCTCGGAGGCCTTCCACCAATAACAGGATTTATGCCAAAATGACTTATCCTAGAAAAACTATTATCAGAAAACATAACACCACTAGCAACTATTACTGCAATAGCAACACTCCTGAGCCTGTTTTTTTACCTCCGATTATTCTACACAACAACCATAACAATCTCCCCAAATACAACAAACACAACACAAAAATGACGACTACAAACAAAAACCATAACAATCATCATACTAACCGCCCCAATTACACTAATATTACTCCCAGTCCTTCCACTAATTACCCCATAAGAAATATAGGCTACATATAAACCATGGGCCTTCAAAGCCCAAACTGTGAACTACTCACTATTTCTGCTTAAGACTTGCGTTACTTCAACACATCTCCTGAATGCAACTCAGACACTTTAATTAAGCTAAAGCCTCCCTGGATAAGCGGGCCTCGATCCCACGAAAATTTAATTAACAGCTAAAAACCCAAACCAGCGGGCTTTTATCCAACTTCCCGTCGCTATTACGACGGGAAAGCCCCGGCACCTTTTGGGTGCGTGTTTGAATTTGCAGTTCATCGTGCAGGACTTGATAAGAGGGAATATCCCGTCGTCAGGGCTACAACCTGCCGCAATAACTTTGCTACCTTACCTATGACAATTACTCGTTGATTCTTTTCCACAAACCACAAAGATATCGGCACCCTATATTTAATTTTTGGTGCCTGAGCCGGAATAGTTGGCACGGCCCTAAGTCTCTTAATTCGAACAGAACTTAGCCAGCCGGGTTCTCTACTTGGCGACGACCAAGTATATAACGTAATCGTAACAGCTCATGCTTTTGTTATAATTTTTTTTATAGTTATACCAGTCATAATCGGGGGATTTGGAAACTGACTCGTTCCATTAATAATTGGTGCTCCGGACATAGCCTTCCCACGAATAAACAATATAAGCTTTTGGCTTCTTCCCCCCTCATTTCTCCTCTTACTAACATCCTCAGTCGTTGAATCAGGTGCGGGAACCGGATGAACTGTGTACCCGCCACTAGCCGGGAATCTGGCCCACGCAGGAGCCTCTGTCGACCTAACAATCTTTTCATTACACCTGGCCGGCGTATCATCTATCCTAGGCGCCATCAATTTCATCACAACCTGTGTTAACATAAAACCACCAGCCATAACACAATACCAAACCCCCCTATTTGTCTGGTCTGTTATAATCACAGCAGTACTACTACTTCTCTCACTCCCAGTTCTCGCTGCCGGCATTACAATGCTCCTAACGGACCGTAATCTTAACACCTCCTTCTTTGATCCTGCGGGTGGGGGAGACCCAGTGCTTTACCAACATTTATTTTGATTCTTCGGCCACCCGGAAGTATATATTCTGATTCTTCCTGGTTTTGGAATAATTTCCCACGTAGTAGCATATTATGCAGGAAAAAAAGAACCCTTCGGATACATGGGCATGGTATGAGCGATAATGTCCATTGGGTTCCTAGGCTTTATTGTATGAGCACACCACATATTCACCGTTGGAATAGATGTTGACACTCGAGCCTATTTCACCTCAGCTACAATAATTATTGCAATTCCAACCGGCGTAAAAGTGTTTAGCTGACTAGCAACCCTACACGGCGGACAAATTCAATGGCACCCAGCAATACTATGGGCCTTAGGCTTTATTTTTTTATTTACAGTAGGTGGATTAACAGGCATTATTTTAGCAAACTCATCACTAGACATTATTCTACATGACACCTACTATGTAGTAGCCCACTTCCACTATGTATTATCAATAGGCGCTGTCTTTGCAATTATAGCAGGGCTTGTCCACTGATTTCCTCTATTTACCGGCTACACACTACACGAAACATGAGCAAAAATTCATTTCTTAACGATGTTTGCAGGAGTAAATATAACCTTCTTCCCCCAACACTTCCTAGGTCTGGCCGGAATACCTCGTCGATACTCAGACTACCCCGACGCTTATACAATCTGAAACACAATGTCTTCTATTGGATCAATAATCTCGTTTATCGCCGTGATAATAATAGTGTTTATAATCTGAGAAGCATTCTCTGCAAAACGCCTAGTAATTAACTCACCAATAACTACAACCAATATTGAATGACTTCACGGATCACCACCACCGAGCCACACATACGAAGAACCCGTATTTGTCACCACCAAAAGAGGAAGGATTTGAACCCTCACCAACTGATTTCAAGCCAGCCATACAACCAACAATACTTCTCTTTTAAGATTCTAGTAAAACTATTACATAGCAATGTCGACGCTAAATTACAGTAAAATACTGTGAATCTTTCTATGTCACACCCAGCCCAATTAGGCCTTCAAAACGCATCTTCTCCAATCATAGAAGAACTTTTAAACTTTCACGATCACGCCCTAATAATCGTTTTTTTAATTAGTGCCCTAGTCCTTTATGTTATTTCATCCACCGTCTCCGCTAAACTAACACATACCGCCACCATGGACGCCCAAATTATAGAAATTATTTGAACCATCCTACCTGCCCTAATTTTAATCACCATTGCCCTCCCCTCCTTACGAATTCTTTACCTCACAGATGAAGTTAATGATCCAAGCCTTACAATCAAAGCCATTGGACACCAATGATATTGATCATACGAGTATACTGACTACAACTCCGCCTCATTCGACTCTTACATAGTACCCACCGAAAACTTAGACCCAGGAAGCTTCCGCCTACTAGATGTTGACTCACGAATACTTATTCCCATACAAACACAGGCACGAATCCTAGTTACAGCAGAAGATGTGCTACATTCATGGGCTGTGCCCTCCTTGGGGGTAAAAATAGATGCCATTCCAGGTCGACTAAACCAAACAACACTTATAACATCACGACCGGGAGTGTTCTACGGACAATGCTCAGAAATCTGCGGAGCAAACCACAGCTTCATACCAATCGTTGTTGAATCTGTTCCACTAAAAACATTCGAAACTTGACTAGAAGAACTTTACATTAAGAAGCTTTCACAGCACTAGCCTTTTAAGCTAGAGACGGAGATACCAACTCCCTTAATGACCATGCCACAGCTTAACCCAACACCCTGATTTATTGTCTTCCTAACAGTATGACTTGCTTTAATATTATACACCACAAAAACTACTAAATTTCAACAACCAAATACACCAACAACTCATCAAACCCCAAACAAAAAACCAGCTAACTGACAATGACCATAACCCTATTTGACCAATTTTCAATTCAACATTTAATAGGAATTCCTATTATTATCCCAGCAATCTTTATCCCAATACTAATAATCCCCCCCACCAAACGCCTATTACCCAGTCGACCACATCATTTACTCCAATGAATGACAAAAAGCGCAGCCAAACAAATCCTTACCCCCCTAAATTTAACAGGGCAAACATGAACAAACACCTTAATAAGCCTCCTATTAATGTTAATTATTCTCAACACAATGGGCCTATTTCCTTATACATTCACCCCAACAACCCAGCTATCTATAAATATTGCACTAGCTTTTCCCCTCTGACTAGCTACTGTTCTAAAAGGCCTAAAAACAAACCCCAACCACGCCCTAGCCCACCTGGTACCAGAAGGAGCACCAGGACCACTCATTCCAGCATTAATTATTATTGAAACAATTAGTCTCTTTATTCGACCCATCGCATTAGCTGTTCGACTCACAGCAAACCTCACAGCAGGACATCTCCTAATTCACCTAATCTCAACAGCAACAATAGTACTAATACAAATTATACTACCAATTGCAACACTAACCCTAACCCTCCTATTCCTACTAACAGCTTTAGAAATCGCAGTTGCTATAATTCAAGCCTACGTATTTACCCTTCTCCTTTCTCTATACCTAGAAGAAAACACATATGACACACCAAGCTCACTCATACCATATAGTTAACCCAAGCCCATGACCACTAACCGGCGCCACTGCCGCTTTTGCCCTCACAGGCGGCCTAGTAACATGATTTCATCACAACAAACTCACCCTACTACAAATTGGCCTAATCCTCATACTACTAACAATAATCCAATGATGACGCGACATCGTACGAGAAAGCACATATCAAGGACACCACACCCCAACAGTACAAAAAGGTCTTCGATACGGAATAATTCTATTCATTACCTCAGAAGTCTTCTTCTTTATCGGCTTCTTTTGAGCATTTTACCACTCAAGCCTCGCCCCCACACCCGAACTAGGCGGACAATGGCCACCAAGTGGAATTTTTCCACTAAACCCAATAGAAGTTCCCCTCCTCAACACAGCTGTTCTACTAGCTTCAGGCATTACCGTTACATGAGCACATCATGCCATCATGTCAGGGAAACACAAAGAAGCCACCCAAGCACTCGCACTAACAATTATTCTAGGCCTATATTTTACCCTTCTCCAAGCAATAGAATACTACGAAGCTCCATTTACCATCGCCGATAGCGTGTATGGAACAACATTCTTCGTCGCCACAGGCTTCCACGGACTCCATGTAATCATTGGCTCCTCCTTCCTACTAATCTGCCTCCTACGACAAATTAACCACCACTTTACCATACAACACCATTTCGGCTTCGAAGCAGCCGCCTGATATTGGCACTTCGTAGACGTAGTTTGACTATTCTTATATATCTCTATCTACTGATGAGGCTCATACTTTTCTAGTATAACTATTACAAATGACTTCCAATCATTTAATCTTGTATTAACAAGGAAAAGTAAATGACTATTATTACAACCTCAATATTATTAATCTCATCACTATTAATTCTCTTAAATCTCTGACTTCCAACCATCACCCAAGACACAGAAAAACTATCCCCATACGAATGCGGCTTCGACCCCCTAGGAACAGCACATGTCCCATTCTCATTACAATTTTTCCTTATCGCAATTATATTCCTACTATTTGATCTAGAAATCGCACTCCTCCTCCCCCTTCCTTGGGCCATAAACAACCCCACCCCAACAACAACTTTGACATGAACACTCCTTATTATCATTATCCTCCTACTAGGCTTCATCTATGAATGAGCCCAAGGAGGACTTGAATGAGCAGAATAACTACGCAGGACTAGTTTAACGCAAAACAAATGATTTCGACTCATTAAATTTCAATCACCGAAGCCTGCTACAATGACTGCTACCCTATTCATAATTAATATCTCTTTCACACTAAGCCTACTAGGCTTAGCAATTTATCGAACACACCTTATCTCAGCATTACTTTGTATCGAAAACATAGCACTTACCTTATTCCTCATATTTACCGCCCTATCAACAAACTTATTATCAACAACACTAATAACAACCCCAATCACACTATTGACTTTCGCGGCCTGCGAGGCCAGCACAGGACTAGCACTAATAATTGCCACAGCCCGAACACACGGCTCAGATCACCTAAAAACCTTCAATCTGTTACAATGTTAAAAATCTTAATCCCAACACTATTTCTAATTCCAACCTCTGCCCTAGTCATACCCAACCTTATATTTCTAACCTTCACCACCTATTCACTAATAATTGCAATTACTAGCCTAAAACTACTGACATCATCAACACTCCCATACACCAACATAACACAACAACTGGGCACAGACCACATCTCATCCCCCCTACTCACACTAACATGTTGAATACTACCACTAATAGCCCTAGCCAGCCAAAATTTTATAAAAATAGAACCAACACCACGAAAACGAATATTCCTTGCAAACCTAGCCCTCCTCCAAGCTACTTTAATTCTAACATTTTCAACCACCGATTTACTAATATTTTATGTTCTATTCGAAACAACACTAATTCCAACACTTGTCCTAATTACACGCTGAGGTCATCAAATTCAACGCCTCACAGCCGGAATTTACTTCCTATTTTACACCTTAGCCGGATCAATCCCAATATTAATCGCCGTCCTACGACTATCAACAACCATAAACCACACATCTATGCCCCTTATAACGATAACCCCCGACTATAACCAAACATGAACCCAAAATATAATTTGGCTGGCCATCATACTAGCATTTATAGTAAAAATACCCCTATACGGGGTCCACCTATGACTCCCAAAAGCCCATGTAGAAGCCCCAATCCCTGGATCAATAATTCTCGCCGCCATTCTACTCAAACTCGGCGGCTACGGCATTATTCGAGTACTACCAATTTGCCCCCCACCAAACACAGCTCTAATCTACCCATTCATAATACTCGCATTATGGGGCATTATCATAACAAGCCTAATTGGACTCCGCCAACCAGACCTAAAAGCCCTAATCGCATACTCCTCAGTTGGCCACATAGGTTTAGTAATTTCAGCCACACTAATTCAAACACACTGAGGACTTTCAGGCGCCATGCTACTAATAATTGCCCATGGCCTTACTTCCTCCGCCCTATTTTGCCTGGCCAACATAAATTACGAACGCACACACAGCCGAGCACTACTACTACTCCAAGGAGCACAAATCATCTTTCCCCTTATAGCCGCATGATGAATTATTGCAAGCCTAACAAACATAGCCCTCCCCCCAACGATTAACTTCATAGGAGAACTCCTAATCTTAACCACCCTTATAAACTGATGCCCACTAACAATTATTATTACTGCCATTGGAACAACCCTCACAGCAGCATACACCCTATATATACTCCTATCTACACAACACGGCAAACTACCCCACGGACTATCACTACCACCAATAGAAACCCGAGAACACCTTCTATTAACACTACATATGCTGCCACTAATTCTAATTACCATAAAACCAAATCTATTATTTTAACCGTTTGTATAGTTTAAAAAAAACATTAGGCTGTGACCCTAAAAATAGAAGATATTCTTACAGACCAAGAGTGACATCACTAACACTGCTAACGTTTGTACCTAGACATAACACCTCTAGCACTCTTACTTTTAAAGGAAAAAAGCTATCCATTGGCCTTAGGAGCCACCACTCTTGGTGCAACTCCAAGTAAAAGTACCATGCAACAACTAACTCCCGTATTTTACCTACTCATATTATCCTTACTAACATACCCAGTACTACCCCTACCATACAAAACAAATTGAACTCTTCTCATCAAGCTAGCCCTATTATTCAGCATAATTCCTCTCCTACACTTCATCAATACACAACAAGAAACCGCAATCACCCTAAATTGATGATTCACCACAACCATAGACATTAAAATTAATTTCGCCATAGACAAGTATGCCCTAATTTTCACTCCTATCGCCCTATTTGTCTCATGATCAATCATTGAGTTTTCCTCCTGATACATAAGCGCAGACCCACACATTAATCGCTTCTTTAAGTATCTATTGATTTTTTTATTTTCAATAATTCTCCTAATCACAGCAAATAATATATTCCAATTTCTCATTGGCTGAGAAGGAGTGGGCATCATATCCTTCTTCCTAATTAACTGATGATTTTCTCGCCACGAAGCCAACACATCCGCCTTACAAGCCGTCCTCTACAATCGTATCGGAGATATTGGGCTGATTTTAGCAACCGCATGATTGGCCATCACACTCACAACCTGGGACATTCAACTCTCCTTTTCCGAACTAAAAGAACCAAACCTCCTCCTCGCCCTTGGATTACTCCTTGCCGCAACAGGAAAATCGGCTCAATTCGGCCTACACCCATGACTACCGGCTGCAATAGAAGGGCCAACCCCAGTGTCCGCACTACTTCACTCAAGTACAATAGTTGTTGCAGGTGTATTTTTATTAATTCGAACAAACCCCATAATTAGTTTAACACCAAATATACTCACCCTAGCACTATGTCTCGGGGCAATCTCAACACTATTCAGTGCTATCTGCGCCACCACACAAAATGACATCAAAAAAATTATTGCTTTCTCAACATCCAGTCAACTGGGACTCATAGTTGTCGCAATCGGACTAGGACTACCAGAACTTGCTTTCTTCCATATCTGCACACACGCCTTCTTTAAGGCCCTGTTGTTTCTCTGCTCAGGAACAGTCATTCATGCACTCAACAACCAAGACATCCGCAAAATAGGAGGCCTACAAAAACTCCTCCCAACCACATCATCCTGCATAACAATGGGAAACCTAGCTTTAATAGGAACCCCCTTCCTATCCGGCTTCTATTCTAAAGATACCATTATTGAAGCCCTCTGCAACTCACACCTAAACGCCTGAGCCCTCACAATAACGCTTATTGCCACAATATTAACCGCCACCTATACACTACGAATAGTATATCTTACTCAAATAAAAACCCCCCGATTCCAACCAATCCAAAACCAAAACGAAGACTCAGCTAACATAAAAAACCCACTACTCCGACTAACCGCAGGAAGCATAATCGCCGGCCTAGTACTAACTCAAACCATCTATACCAAAACACAAACAATAACAATACCAAACCACATCAAATTGGCCGCCCTTTTAGTTACTATTATTGGCCTAATTGTAGCAAATGACATCATAAACAAAACCACAACACTAGCGCCACCAAAAAAATCCACCCCTATTAACTTCTCAACACAACTTGGATTTTTCAACAACATCATCCACCGAACCATCCCAAACACTACCCTCAAAACCAGCCAAAAAACCTCAACACAAACAATAGACCAAATCTGATTAGAAATATTACCAACCCTAAACTATACCAACCAAATTTTAGCAGCAAAAAAAACATCTGCCGCCCAAAAAGGAGACATCAAAACATACCTAATAGCCTTTATTACAACCATTGTTCTAGCAACAATAATAATTCTAAACCATTCGTAACCCCCCACGAACACGTCCCCGAACTAACTCTAAAGCCGAAAATAAACACAACAACAACCCAACCCCACACAACAATAAAACCCCTCCCCCATACGAATATAACAATGACACACCAACTACATCTTCCACAATACCAAAACAAACCCCAATATTATAAAAATCCCCCACCAAACAAAACATAAATAATACAAACAAACTATAAGACAAAACATAACCCAACACAGGCCGAGACCCCCAAGTCTCAGAATACTCATCACATGCCAACGCAATAGAATATGCATACACTACAAGAACCCCCCCCAAGTACACTAAAAGTAAAACAACCCCAACAAAACTAACCCCTAAAGACAATAAATAAAGACAACCCCCTAATACACAAAATAGTAAACTAACCGCCCCAAAGAAAGGAGAAGGGTGACAAGCTACCCCAATAGTGCCAAACAAGATACAAAAAATTAATACAAAAAAAATATACATTATTTTTACTTGGCTCTAACCCAAGACCAACAATACGAAAAACTGCCGTTGTAATTCAACTATAAAAATATGACCCACAATATATGAAAATCACACCCCCTACTAAAAATCATCAACAACTCATTAATTGTTCTACCCACACCATCAAACATATCCGCCTGATGAAATCTAGGCTCATTACTAGGATTAACACTAATCATCCAAATCTTAACCGGCCTATTCCTAGCAATACACTATACAGCAGATACCACCATAGCCTTCTCATCAGTAGCAAACATCTGTCGAGATGTACAATATGGCTGGCTCCTACGAACAATACATGCCAACGGCGCCTCAATATTCTTTATTTGCATCTACCTACACATCGGACGAGGACTCTACTATGGCTCATACTTTCACAAAGAAACTTGAAACATCGGAGTAATTCTGCTATTCCTACTAATAGCAACAGCCTTCATGGGCTACATTCTACCATGAGGCCAAATATCTTTTTGAGGGGCCACAGTAATCACAAGCCTCCTGTCAACAACCCCGTATGTAGGACAAACCCTAGTTGAATGACTATGAGGGGGCTTTTCCGTAGATAACCCAACCCTAACCCGCTTCTTTACACTACACTTCACACTCCCCTTCATCTTAGCTGGACTCTCAGCTCTACACCTATTTATACTACACGAAACCGGCTCAAATAACCCACTCGGATTAAACTCCAACACAGATAAAATTATATTTCACCCCTATTATGTATACAAAGACCTGTTTGGAATAGCCATCGCTATTACAATTTTCATAACCATTGTCCTCTTCTCACCAAACATACTAGGAGACCCAGAAAACTTCATTCCAGCAAATCCAATAACCACCCCAAAACACATTAAACCAGAATGATACTTCCTATTTGCCTACGCAATCTTACGATCTATTCCGAACAAATTTGGAGGTGTTTTAGCCCTTCTTGCCTCAATCCTAATTCTACTACTTATCCCAATACTACACACCTCAAAACAACAAACTCATGCCTTCCGACCAATATCTCAAATTCTATTCTGAGTCCTTATTTCAAACCTCATCCTCCTCACCTGACTAGGAGGACTCCCAATCGACGAACCCTTTGCCACACTAGCAAAAATTGCATCACTAAGCTACTTTGTAATTATCCTAATCCTTATACCCCTAATAGCTACCATAGAAAACAAGCTTCTATCCCACTGTTGCAATAGTATATTTTTTAACACGCCGGCCTTGTAAACCGGAAAAGGGTACGCCCTAACCCTTGCAATAACACTTTCCTGTCTCTGCCACACCTCAAAAGAGGGGCCCCCCCCCCCATCTCCGGTCCCCAAAACCGAAATTTTATCTTCTTAAACTATCTTCTGCTGTATACATATTATGTATAATAGTACATACGTCCCTTTTCCGCTAGCATATCATAAAATACAATATACTATTAATTAGACATAATACATACTATGTATAATAGTACATACGTTTCTCTTCCACTAGCATATCATATAATACATAACTCCATAATCATACAAAGGTATAATTAAGATAATATTAAATATTAATGAATTCTAGGACAACCAACCCATACTGTCATTCAACTAGGTTGACACCTACACCTGAAGGTCCCCTAATCATGTCCAGTTTCAGGCCCATTACTTGCCTACGTTCCATAATCGTACACAACTTGCACCTTGATCTTCATGAGACCTAAATGGTGTGAATGTCATGGAGCTACGTTTAATACGGTGCTTATCGAACACAACATGCGCTTTGATTGTAATACCTATGGCGGTGAATGTCATGAACAATACAATCCTTGATTCCTTCTCCGTAGCCTTTCAGGATACCTGTGGCTAAATGGGTTAGTTACACTTAACTCTTAACCATAGTCACCCTGGTCTGCTAGGCATTTGGTAATTTTTTAATTTTAGGTTGTACTCTAGCCGCATTGGTTTCTAGCAATAGTTCGATTGCATCATCGGTCCTACGGTGCCATGAAGCCCCGCCCCAACAGATATGATGACTTTCGTTTAATGCTTGGTAGACATAGAATTTGGTCATTTTTGTACTTAGAATGTACAGGGCCAATTTTAAAAAACTGGCCTAATTTTACTAATGAATTTTTTGGCCATTTTTCAAAAAATCGCCCGAATTTTATAAGATATTTTAAACAAATTTCCCACGTCGTAGAAAATTTAGAACAAACGACTTTGGCACCCAGGCAGGCACCCAGGCAGGCACCCAGGCAGGCACCCAGGCAGGCACCCAGGCAG